CATAAGGAATTCGAAGAACTGCTTCAAATACAGTATCCGGAAGTACTGCTTGTGGAACCTCAAGATCAACAGGTTTTTTAGCTAAATGGCAATTGGCACATACTATACGCCCAGTGGCTTCTCGTGGATTTTCATAACCGTTCTGCGCAAAAATGGGATATGCATTTGAAATAGATGCCTGACTCATGATAAAAATGTTAATAATTATGAGCAATACGGAAAAATATCGAGTAATTTCCTTATTTATCCCAGAAAAGGTATTTGTTTGCATGGTTCAATGATCCCGACAATTTCGACAACTACAATATAAAATAAAGAATGAATAAATGAGGTAGGTCCTTAATGTAAAATTCCCTATCTTTTATGATTTTTTTTGTACTGGAAAAATTTTACTGAAAAATAGGTAGGAGGAAAATCCCTTGATGAATATGTACAAAGAGAAAGATTAAGCACTATTTTTTTTTAGAATGCTTTAGATGTAAAATGAAAAAAATAAACATGATCATTGGCTTAAAGTAGATCGTTTTTCAGTCATTCATTGAGTGAGTGATAAATCACTACAAGTGACGGGGATACACGATTTAAATAACGGAATATCCAATATTTAAAAATTGTATCTAAAATAACTGGAAAAGTGGAAACAAGACCAGATAGAATTTGATCATTATGAACAAATCCAAAATCTTTGTATACAGAGCCAATCATTAGTTCCCAACCATGAGGCGAATGGAATCCGATACATAAATCAGTTACTAAAAGAATCGAAAACGCTTTGATTGTGTCGTTTAAGTTATATAGTAATTCCTGAAGCCAAGAGTTAAGAATTACAATTTTTTCATTCTCATTACCCATAAGAAGGGAAGAACCGATTAAAAGAACGAAAGAAATGATGTTTGTTGAGAAGTGTAAAATGGAATGAATATCATCCGCATTATGCATCTTGATCAATTGAATCGTTTCTTTGTAGATTTCGATATGAATTTGTAGATGTGTCTTCGAATCTTCCTTTATCATTTCCTCCAACAGGAGTACTTCCTCTAATTCTATCAATTTTTCTAGAATACTCAATTCTTGAATTTCATTCAAAAAATGTTCGGATTGTCTCGTATTCCACCAATGTATAACCCAAGATTCAAGACATTTATTAAAAAAGATAGAGATCCACCAGGGAAAAAACACAATAGATACAAGATATAGAATGTGAATAAAACCTTTTTTTTCCATTTTTCATCTGTGAATTTTGTTAATTAATCCACTCCTCATTCAACAAACTAAGATCTAATATTTCGATCAAGTTGAGATTGACATTCAAAGGTAGAGCCTATGCAAAAGTCCCTGTTTTTTTGTTTCAGCGATTCGTCTTTGAATCTCGAAAGAAGAATAAATAGTCGAAGAAGAATAGTTCCATTTTGAATGAAATCAAAATACGTAATGACTGGTTTTTATTATTTCTTATTCTTCATGATTCAAAAAAGATTCATCCTATAAAAAAAGAAATAAAATTGATTCCGATATTCTTTTTTTATAGGATGAATCTTTTTTTCGATTTGTTACTGAATGGAGTTGGGTGGATTTCAATTATTATACAATCAAAATAGCTTTAGTTCGTTCGAATGAGCGCTCTAAAAAAAATCATATATGATTTATAATTCAAAAAAATTATTATATATATAGTGTGTGATAGAAAAAAGGAGATTCCTTCTTATTTTCCTTCTGCTTAGAAAATGAACATATTTCAGTTCATTTCTATTGGAACACGCAAGAAAGAGGCCAATTCCGCGGCTTTTTGTTCAATTTCTCGTGGAGTCAAATTTTCATCTGTACGAATAAGAAAGGGAATTTCCATTTGGCCTCTTAATTCCATATAAAAAAGAGCACGACGAGTAGAAAGACCCTCTTTCACTTCGATTCGGATGGACTGAATATCTTTCATAAGGAATCGGAAGAAGATGCGACGATTTTTTCCAGGAAATCCCCAACGAAAAATACACACGATTCCTTTTTTTCTATCGAATCGATCATAACCACTACCCACATTCCATGAAATTGTGCACCACAAATAATAGCTAAGAAATAGACCTGCAATCCCATATAAAGACATCACGATGCCCTGTGGAAAAAATTTTATTTGCTGATACGGAAATAAAGATATCAAATTCCTACCCAGATAACTGGAAGTTCCAACCCATATGAATCCTAATGAACCGAAAAAAAGAATCAAGGCCCAACAGAAATTAATTTTGTTTCGGGAACCAGTTATAAGTTCTATCCATATACGTTCTGATCGCCAATTCATACAACAAGATCGACTTGTTTTGTTAGCATTTGATTAGAGAGAATAACCCAAATGAATTAAATTTTCTTCCTATTCCTAAATATTTGTGTAATCCAAGTCGTATAAGAAAACGATAGGTATTCAAATGAATGAGATTGGGTCCTACACATGAGTCTAAACAATATTGTTTTTTTGAACATGAAGAAATAAAGAAGCCATTGCAAT